AACCTAAGAAAAATGCATTTAAATACTGATATATTTACACAAGTTGTTTCATTAAAATTAAAAAACAGAGAAAATAGATTATATAGAGTATTAAAAGCTTCTTTACGTAAAGTTTATGTACCTAGAATAAGTAGAGTAAATGAAAGAAAAAGTAAACCAGATAAAAATCAAGTGTTTATTAATAAAATACGAAATAATTATATTAATAACATGTTTACTAATTATGATAAAGATCCTTTAAATAATTTATTATTAGATTTATTTCCTTCAATATATAATTTAGAAATAACTAAAAAAAAAAGAAGATATACTAGAAATTATAGTTTATCTTTAACTAAATATATACTTAATACTTTAAAACAACTTAGATTAAGAGGTATAAGAATTGAAGCAAAGGGTAGATTAACAAAACGTCTTACCGCTTCAAGATCTATATTTAAAGTAAGATGAAAAGGTGGTTTAAAAAATGTAGATTCCTCTTTTAGAGGGATTTCTGCCACAATGCTAAGAGGTTTTGTTAAGCCAAACATAGCATATTCTTTAATAAACTCTAAAAATCGAAATGGAGCTTTTGGATTTAGAGCTTGAACAAGTACTAAATAAACTACATTATTAATAAAAATATACTTTTATTTACTTTAAATTTATTTCCTTAAGATATTCCCAAATTATCGCGTTGCATATTATTATTAAAGAAAATACGATGAAGAAATAGTCTGATCCATTTTGTGAAAAATGGAAAGAAGTATTTATTATATACTTCATTAACAAATTGAACAGGCTAATTGCGCCAGAGAGTACAAATTGAGTGCGCAGTTTGGCACCTCGATGTCGGCTTAACTTATCCACATGAATGTAGGAAACATGAAGGGTTCGACTGTTCGTCGATTAAAAAGTTACACGAGCTGGGTTAAATACGTCGTGAGACAGTATGGTTTCTATCTTCTAGAGGAAATTAGAATAAAATAAAGATAGCCCCCTCGTACGAAAGGAGCTGGGTATATTAACCTATGGTTTACCTGTTGTTTATGTGTCTAATATTAATTTTTTTATAAAAACCTTATATATTTTTTATAGAGGTAGGAATGTTACTTTCACTAAAGTAACTAGTAGCATAGGCACGGCAGGAAGGCTATGTTAGTTAAAAATAAGTGCTGAAAGCATTTAGGCACGAAGTTTACTTTAAGATATTCTTAAATATACGTAGTAGAACACTACGATTTTGTAAGTAATATATTTTTATTATTTATAATTAATAGGCTTTAGCTGAAAGGATTTAGTTGTTTTTAGGTATAAAGTACTAATTATATATATAACTGATTTATATAGATATCTCTTAAAAAGAAAATAATTCTAATTGTATTTTTGCAAGCTAGCAATAGTCTGGTTAGCATAAAAGTAATGCAATTGATTTGTAACCAATTGAAGCAAGTGCGATACTTGCACTGGACTTTTTTATAAATTTTTAGGCCTTATAGTCAAGTGGTTAAGACATAACTTTTTCACTGTTACATCGAGGGTTCGATTCCCTCTGGGGCTATAATATATATAAGGTGATATAAAAGTATATAATGAACTTATAATGATTATAGGATAAACAATCATTATAGGTATAAAATTGCGGATTGATGTAATAGTAACATAACTGGCTCATGCCCAGTATATATTGGTGCAAGTCCTTTGTCCGCACTATTATGAACATATAAATACATATATTTATATGTTTATATTTATAAAGGTTATAGCTTAATTGGTAAAGCAAGCTGCTCATGACAGCTGAGATGAGTGTTCAACTCACTCTGGCCTTAGGTAAAATTTTATTAAATTTAAAAATCCGAGTGCTGGAATTGGTAGACAGGATAATCTTAAGATTTATTGATATAATATCGTGAACGTTCAAGTCGTTTTTCGGATAATATTTTTAATAAAATAAAGGGGATATAGTTTAACTGGTAAAACTACGATTTTGCATATCGTTATTTCAGGATCGAGTCCTGATGTCTCCATACTCTCATTATAATATTTTTGCTATATTTTTTAGCTCTAGAAGCTCAACCCGGTAGAGCGGAACACTGAAGATGTTTAGGCTGTAAGTTCAAATCTTATCTCGAGCATTTAAAGGTAGTGATGGAATTGGTAGACATGAATAGCTTAGGACTATTTAATTATTTTAATTTTATCCGTTCAAGTCGGATTTACCTTATACTATATTTTAACTTATTAATAAAAATATTAATTAAAATATATGTTGTGGACTAATCGGTAAGTCATAAATTTTTGGTATTTACTATTGGGTGTTCGAATCACTCCAACATAATTATTTATATAGCATAAATTTTTATTTAAAGTTGTATAATACATATAAGTTTATATGGTGAATATAGTTTAATGGTAGAACGTCTGTATGTGGCACAGTAAATTCCCTGTTCAAATCAGGGTATTCACCCTTATTTATATTACAATTATTTTGCCAGGATAGTTTAATTGGTTAGAACATTAATTTCATGCATTAATAATGAGAATTCGAATTTCTCTCCCGGCTTTCTATACTATGTTTTTTTTATTATATAAGTTAAATGAAACAAGAATGGTTTATATATTGTATGTGTTTATGTTATAAGGAGGTTTGCTTGATGGTAAGCATATATTTTTTATATAAAAAGTTCGAATCTTTTGCTTCTTCATGTTAATTTTTTCTTTATTATTTTTGTTACTATCTAATGCCGTCACTTTAAGACGAGACAAATCTATACTTTATAATAGAGTAGCTATAATAGTTTTACTTTATTCTTCTTTACTTGCTATAACTAGTCTATTATTTAATTCTTTAGGTAATGGGATAGGATTGTATGGTGGTTTATTTCATGCTACAAGTATTACGCAAATTTTTCATATATTTATATTTTTAATTAGTGCTGTTATATTACAATTGACAGCTTTTTACCCTAGAAGAGTTTGAATAGCTGAATATTCTTCTTTAAGTAAATTATTTATATATAATCTATTGTACTATAGAACAAAAATAATAAATAAAATGGGAGAGCAATTTAAAATAATCGAATATCCTTTAATTTTATTATTTATTATAACAGGAGCTACATTTTTAGTGTCAACAAGTGATCTAGTTTCTATATTCCTTTCTATAGAACTGCAAAGTTATGGATTATATTTACTAAGTACTTTATATAGAAACTCAGAATTAGCTACTACAGGTGGTCTTACTTATTTCTTATTAGGGGGTTTAAGTTCATGTTTTATTTTATTAGGTACTGGTTTATTATATGCAAACTCAGGTACAACTAATTTAGATGGAATTTATGTAATAACTAGTTTAAGTGATATAGCTAACGATAGCAGTAATAATATTTTATATTGATATAAATCTGATTATATAAATTTATCATTACTTATATTAAGTGTGGGTTTTTTATTTAAAGTAAGTGCTGCACCTTTTCATTTCTGATCACCAGGTGTGTATGACGCTATACCTACTATAGTTACAACTTTTGTAGCTATTATAGCTAAAATTTCTATATTTATATTTTTCTTGGAATTAGTACATTATACTAGTAATTCTTTATTTGATTTTGAATTTAATTGAACATCTAGTTTATTACTTAGTTCTTTACTTTCATTAATTATAGGAACAGTTGTAGGTTTAACACAATTTAGAATAAAAAGATTATTTGCTTATAGTACTATATCACATGTAGGTTTTATTTTATTAGCATTGAGTATCAATAGTGTTGAATCAATTCAAGCTTTTATTTTTTATTTAATGCAATATTCTATAAGTAACCTAAATGCTTTTATAATATTAATTAGTATAGGGTTTTCTTTATACTATTATGTAAATAATACTAATGAGTTTAAACAATTAGCAGATAAAAACAATTCACCTATACAATTAATAAGTCAGATGAAAGGTTATTTCTATATAAACCCTGTATTAGCTTTAAGTTTAGCGATTACAATCTTTTCTTTTGTGGGTATACCCCCTCTTATAGGATTTTTCGCAAAACAAATGGTTTTAAGTGCAGCATTAGATAATGGTTATGTATTTCTTGCCTTAGTTGCAATATTAACTAGTGTTATAAGTGCTGTTTATTATTTAAATATTATAAGACAAGTTTTCTTTGATAAATCTGAATATCAAGTTAACCCTGAATTAGTTAGTGCTAATTTACATGGTAATATTATAAAAAATAATATCTTAATACAAAGATTAACATTTAAAACCAATAATATTATATTATCAAGTTCTTTAACTATTACTATATCTATACTAACCTTAATAATACTTTTATTTATATTTGTACCTCAAGAATGATTAAACTTAGCTAACATATTAGCCTTAATACTATTTAACTCTTAAATGACAAGTACTACTTTCTTTTTTGTATTTATACCCTTGTTAGCTATAATATTATTAGCTGTAAATTTAATCTTCGCTCCACATAATCCTTATCAAGAAAAGGATAGTGTATTTGAGTGTGGTTTCCATTCATTTTTAGGTCAAAATAGAACACAATTTAGTATTTCTTTTTTTATATTTGCGCTTCTCTTTTTATTATTTGATTTAGAAATTCTTTTAGTTTACCCTTACGTTGTTAGTGCTTATGTTAATGGTATATATGGTTTAGTTATAATGCTAATATTCTTTTTAGCTTTAACATTAGGTTTTGCGTTTGAATTAGGTAAAAATGCTTTAAAAATAGATAGTAGACAAATGATTATATTAAATAATAATAATACAAGTACAACTGTATTTATAAATAACTAAAAAAAAATTTTTTTATTGCTTAAAAACAAATTAGTTATTACCAGGATTTTATGGAATTTATGTGACTGTGTATATAATTAATAAATTAATATAAAAAATCTATCTTAATAGGGTAGTTATATTATAATATATAAGATATATTTTAGTATAAACTGATAAATTGGTTTTTATTGTACCATTAACAATAAAATAAAGTATTATTTACTTCATGCTTAATTTATTATATTATAATTTATATAATACTTGTGATACACCTAGACCTTGAGGTCTTTATTTTCAGGATAGTGCTACTCCTCAAATGGAAGGATTAGTTGAATTACATGATAATATTATGTTTTATTTAGTTATAATATTATTTGGTGTAGGTTGAATAATGATATCAATAGTTAGAAATTATACTAGCGTTAAGTCACCTATATCTCACAAATACTTAAATCATGGAACATTAATAGAATTAATATGAACAACTACACCTGCTTTTATATTAATATTAATAGCTTTTCCATCATTCAAATTATTATATTTAATGGATGAGGTTAGTGATCCTGCAATGTCTGTATTAGCGGAAGGTCACCAATGATATTGAAGTTATCAATATCCTGATTTTTTAAAAGCAGATGATGAATTTGTGGAATTTGATTCATATTTAGTACCTGAGAGCGATTTAGAGGATGGAGCTTTAAGAATGCTAGAAGTTGATAATAGAGTTATCCTTCCAGAATTAACACACGTTAGATTTATTGTAACAGCGGCAGATGTTATCCATTCTTTTGCTTGTCCTGCTTTAGGTATCAAATCTGATGCATATCCTGGAAGATTAAATCAAGTATCTGTTCTTGTTAATAGAGAAGGTACATTTTATGGTCAATGTTCAGAAATTTGTGGTATATTACATAGTTCTATGCCAATAGTAATAGAAGTAGTTTCTATAGAAAAATTCCTTAGTTGACTTGATGAGCAATAATAAATAAATTACTTATTTAAATATTAACATATAAATTTAAAGTAGAAATAATATTTTTACTTTTTCAATTCTCTTTACTTAGAAAGGATAAAATAGTTATATATATATATATAATAAATCTAAGTTCGAATCTTAGAGGGAATCAATTTTTTTTTGTAAAAAAAAATTACATATAATTAAAAAAAGAAATAAATAATGAATTTAACCTTAATACTTTTTTTAATCGGAATTTTAGGTTTCGTTTTAAATAGAAAAAATATAATATTAATGCTTATTTCTATAGAAATAATGTTATTAGCTATTACATTTTTAATATTGGTAAGTTCACTGAGCTTTGACGATATATTAGGCCAAACATATGCTATATATATAATAGCAATAGCTGGTGCAGAATCAGCAATCGGTTTAGGTATTTTAGTTGCATTTTATAGATTAAGAGGAAGTATTGCAATAGAATATAAATAATGTATTTAGCTATTATAACATTACCATTATTAGGATCAATAGTTTCCGGTTTTTTTGGTAGAAAAATCGGTGTTAGCGGAGCACAATTAATCACATGTACAAGTGTAACTGTAACTACATTACTAGCAATAGTAGCCTTTTTTGAAGTAGGCTTAAATAATATACCAGTATCAATACATCTTTTTAGATGAATAGATAGTGAATCACTTAATGTACTATGAGGTTTTCATTTTGATAGTTTAACAGTATCAATGTTAATACCTGTTTTAATAGTTAGTTCTTTAGTTCATATATACTCTATTGGGTATATGAGTCATGATCCTCATAATCAAAGATTTTTTAGCTATTTAAGTTTATTCACATTTATGATGATTATACTTGTTACAGCTAATAATTTTTTATTAATGTTTGTAGGATGAGAAGGTGTAGGAATTTGTTCGTATCTTTTAGTAAGTTTTTGATTTACTAGAATAGCTGCAAATCAAAGTTCTATGTCTGCTTTCCTTACAAATAGAGTGGGTGATTGTTTCTTAACTATAGGTATGTTCGCTATTTTATGATCATTTGGTAACATTGATTACAGTACAGTATTTTCATTAGCGCCATTTATTAATGAAAATATAGTTACAATTATAGGTATATGTTTGTTAATAGGTGCTATGGCTAAAAGTTCTCAAGTTGGATTACATGTTTGATTACCTATGGCTATGGAAGGTCCAACACCAGTTAGTGCTTTAATACACGCAGCTACTATGGTTACTGCGGGTGTATATTTATTAATGCGTACAAGCCCTTTAATAGAATATAGCTCAACTGTTTTAATATTATGTTTATGATTAGGAGCAATAACTACTGTTTTTAGTTCTCTTATTGGTTTATTTCAACAAGATATTAAGAAAGTTATAGCTTATTCTACTATGAGTCAATTAGGTATGATGGTTATAGCTGTTGGTCTATCCTCATATAATATTGCTTTATTCCATCTAGTTAATCACGCTTTCTATAAAGGATTACTATTCTTAGGTGCAGGTGCTGTAATACACGCAGTAGCTGATAACCAAGATTTTAGAAAATATGGTGGATTAAGACCATTTTTACCTTTAACTTACTCTGTAATGTTAATAGCTAGTCTTAGTTTAGTAGCTTTCCCTTTTATGACAGGGTTCTATAGTAAAGATTTTATATTAGAATCTGCTTACGGACAGTTTTATTTTAGTGGTACAGTTGTTTATTTTATAGCCACTATAGGTGCTATGTTTACTACTTTATATTCTGTTAAAGTTTTATATTTAACATTTTTAACTAATCCTAACGGACCTATTGTTAATTATAAACATGCTCATGAAGGTGATATATTTATGAGTTTACCTTTAATCATTCTAGCTATTTTTTCTATTTTTTTTGGTTATATAACTAAAGACATTTTTATAGGACTAGGCTCAGGCTTTTTTGCTGACAATAGTTTATTTATTCATCCTACACATGAAATTATGTTAGATACTGAATTTGCTGTACCTACTTTATTTAAGTTATTACCTTTAGTGTTTACTATATCTTTAAGTGTCATAGCCATAATTCTTTCAGAGTTATTACCAAAAATACTTATTTATTTTAAATTATCTAGATTTGGTTATAATATATTTGGATTTTTTAATCAACGTTTCTTAATTGAATTATTTTATAATAAATACATAACAGGTCTAATTTTAAAACTAGGTGGTCAAACTACTAAGGTTATAGATAAAGGAAGTGTAGAACTATTAGGACCGTATGGCTTAGAAAAAGGTTTAATTACTCTTAGTAAAAATATAGCTAATTTAGATACAGGTGTTATTACAAGTTATGCCTTATATATTTTAATAGGTTTATTATTTTATATATTAATACCTTATTTATCTTTAGCTGATAATAGTTTTTTAATGTTAATAGTATTAGGGTTATTTACTACTGTTAAATATAATAGTAATAACTAAATTATAATAAAAAAAAAAGTTTAAAATAGTGTAAGATAAATTAATTATATATTTATAAATTATCTATAATTAATTTAATAATTTACTTATTAAATTATTAAATTAATTATATATTTATAAGCCCTTAAAACTCAAGGGTAGAGTTAAATATATTGATAGATGTTCGATTCATCTTAAAGGCTTATCATAGAAAGTTCTTTAAGGCATGTTAACTTTAAAGTTTTGTAAAAAGCTATAATTATTTAACTTTAAATAATTACACGTCTTTTTAGACTTAACATTAATGGTATATTAGTAATGTAATATGATACATACATATATCATTGTATTCGCTTATTTTATAGTTAAATTTAACTAGTAGAGTACAAAAATAAATACCTTTATAATTTCTAAAAAAAAAAATAATAATAAATATTAATTAAAATATGAGAATTTTTAAAAGTCATCCTTTATTAAAATTAGTTAATTCATACGTAATTGATTCACCACAACCGTCTAACATAAGTTATTTATGAAATTTTGGTTCATTATTGGCCGCTTGTTTAGCTATACAAATAATTACAGGTGTAACTCTGGCCATGCATTACAATCCTAGTGTTTCAGAAGCATTCAATTCAGTGGAACATATCATGCGTGACGTTAACAACGGATGATTAATACGTTACTTACATAGTAATACTGCTTCAGCTTTCTTTTTCTTAGTTTATTTACATATAGGTAGAGGGTTATATTATGGATCATATAGATCACCAAGAACATTAGTTTGAGTCTTAGGTGTAATTATATTCCTACTTATGATAGTTACAGGTTTCCTGGGATATGTTTTACCTTATGGTCAAATGTCTTTATGAGGTGCAACAGTTATAACTAATCTTATGAGTGCTATACCATGAATAGGACAAGATATAGTTGAATTTTTATGAGGTGGATTTAGTGTTAATAATGCTACTTTAAATAGATTCTTTTCTTTACATTATTTATTACCTTTTATACTAGCTGCTGTAGTTTTAATGCATTTAATTGCATTACATGATACAGCTGGATCAGGTAATCCTTTAGGTGTTTCAGGTAATTATGATAGATTACCTTTTGCTCCTTATTTTGTATTTAAAGATTTAGTTACAATATTTTTACTTATAATTATATTAAGCATACTTGTATTCTTCATGCCTAATATGTTAGGAGACAGTGAAAATTATGTTATGGCTAATCCTATGCAAACACCTCCTGCTATAGTTCCTGAATGATATCTTTTACCCTTCTACGCCATATTAAGATCTATACCTAATAAATTATTAGGTGTTATAGCTATGTTTAGTGCTATTATAATACTATTAGCTATGCCATATACAGATTTAAGTAGAACTAGAGGTATACAATTTAGACCTTTAAGTAAAATAGCTTTCTATATATTTGTAGCTAACTTTATAATATTAATGGTTTTAGGTGCTAAACATGTTGAATCTCCATTTATAGAATTTGGACAAATAAGTACAGTTATATACTTTTCTCATTATTTAATAATAGTACCATTCGTAAGTTTATTAGAAAATAGCTTAATGGAATTAAGTATTAGAAAGGAGGAAAAGTTATAAAAATTAATTTAAACATTTTAAATATTTTTGTAAAGTAAAGCGGTTATAATATGGTTTATGTTAATATGAAATAATTTTAATATAAATTATTTTATATACTTTATTTCAGTAATTATTCATAATGAAGTAAAGCATATAAAAACGGTTATTAATCAATGGTTAAATAAACTGTTTGACAAACAGTTTGTCGGTTCAAATCCAACAAACCGTAATGCTTTAATTGCATAAATAAAAAAAAATAATATTAGATATTATTGTTTTACTAATTATTTATATAATTGTAATTTTAGCAATCTTATTATATAAGCCTTACTTTAGAGAAATTTGTTTCTTTTATGAATAATTTAAATAATATAAATATATGTCTCTAATTCTAAATTTATTAATAGAAAAATCAAAAAAAGCTATGTAAATACTTCTACTAAATTAAATATTAAACTTTGTAATTATTATAATATATATAAAACCTTATTCTATTATGATCATGATTACTTTGACTCAGAAATTCTAGAATATGTTATATTGATTTTACAAACTTGAATAAAAAAACTTTTAAGTTTAATGATTAAACGGTTTTAGTTTGTTATTATAAACGGTTTTAGTTTAATGGTAAAACGTTCGTTTTCCAAACGATTTTTGTTGATTCAAATTCAACAAACCGTACCATATAAATATTAATAACATTAATATTCTTAATTTAAATAATAATCTTATCTATAGCTAGTAATAAAGTGTATTACTAAATAAGCATAGGGTACGAGAGATCATATTTGCCTCACTCCCTAGATCAATCTTACCGTAGTAGATATAATACAAATATATCAAGAGAAATAAATGAATCGGAATCTAGTAAAAATCATCAATCTAATATTTCTGTAATAAAGAGTAATATATCTTTATGAACAGAGAGATGATTTTTATCTTCAAATGCTAAAGATATAGGTACATTATATTTAATATTTGCATTATTTTCCGGATTAATTGGTACTGCTTTTTCTGTATTAATAAGATTAGAATTAAGTGGACCTGGTGTTCAATATATTGCTGATAATCAACTATATAATAGCATCATTACTGCTCATGCTATCATAATGATATTCTTTATGGTTATGCCTGCTTTGATTGGAGGTTTTGGTAATTTCTTATTACCTTTATTAGTTGGGGGTCCTGATATGGCATTCCCTAGACTAAATAATATAAGTTTTTGATTATTACCGCCTAGTTTATTATTATTTTTATTTGCTAGTGCTATAGAAAATGGAGTTGGTACAGGTTGAACTCTTTATCCTCCTTTATCAGGAATACAAAGTCATAGTGGACCTGGTGTTGATTTAGCTATATTTGGTTTACACTTATCAGGTATAAGTAGTTTACTAGGTGCTATCAATTTCATCACAACTATTTTAAATATGAGAAGTCCAGGTATAAGATTGCACAAATTGGCTTTATTTGGATGAGCTGTAGTTGTTACAGCTGTATTATTATTATTATCTTTACCAGTTTTAGCCGGTGCTATAACAATGGTTTTAACTGATAGAAATTTTAATACTTCATTCTTTGAAGCTGCAGGAGGTGGTGATCCTATACTATTTCAACATCTTTTCTGATTCTTCGGTCATCCAGAAGTTTATATATTAATTATACCTGGTTTTGGTATTATAAGTACTACTATATCTGCTAATTCAAATAAATCTGTATTTGGATATTTAGGTATGGTATATGCTATGATGTCAATAGGAGTATTAGGATTTGTTGTTTGAAGTCATCATATGTATACAGTAGGATTAGATGTGGATACAAGAGCTTATTTCACAGCGGCTACATTGATAATTGCTGTACCTACTGGTATTAAAATATTTTCATGATTAGCTACATGTTATGGAGGATCTTTACATTTAACACCTGCAATGTTATTTGCTTTAGGTTTCGTTTTCATGTTCACAATTGGAGGATTAAGTGGAGTTGTTTTAGCTAATGCTTCTCTTGATATTGCATTCCATGATACTTATTATGTAGTTGCTCATTTCCATTATGTTTTAAGTATGGGTGCAGTTTTTGCTTTATTTAGTGCATGATATTTCTGAATTCCTAAAATATTGGGATTAGATTACAATAAAATGTTAGGTAAAGTACATTTCTGAATATTATTTATAGGGGTTAATGTAACATTCTTCCCACAACATTTCTTAGGTTTACAAGGAATGCCAAGAAGAATTAGTGATTACCCTGACGCCTTTGCCGGTTGAAATTTAATTAGTAGTTTTGGTAGTATAATAAGTGTGGTAGCTACATGATTATTTTTATACATCCTTTACATACAATTAGTTGAAGGTAAAGCTACAAGTAGATATCCTTGATTAACTCCTCAATTTTATAGTGATAGTTTACAAACATTATTAAATAGAAGTTATAATTCTTTAGAGTGAGCTTTAACAAGTCCACCTAAACCTCATGCATTTGTTAGTTTACCTTTACAAAGTGGTTATCCTAAACTGTCTTAAGATATTATATTTTAATATTATATATATAATTATATATATAATACTCCTATTGATTTAATGGTCGAACTAAATATTATTAATATTTAGGTCCAAGTTCGAATCTTGAATAAGAGTCTAATTGTATAAAATTATTAAGTAATAATTTGTATATACTTAAAAATAGAAAAAAAGATTTAAAAATGTTTTTAATTATGAGGGTTTCCTTTGTAAAATTTCTTTATATAAATAAAAAAAATGTTACAAGCTGCAAGACTTATAGGAACAGGATTAGCTACAACAGGTTTAATAGGTGCTGGAGTTGGAATTGGTGTAGTTTTCGGTGCACTAATATTAGGTGTGGCTAGAAACCCTTCTTTAAGAGGTCAATTATTCGCATACGCTATATTAGGTTTTGCTTTCGCTGAAGCCACAGGTTTATTTGCTTTAATGATGGCTTTCTTAATATTATATGTTGCTTAATATATAATTATATTATTTCTATTACATATAAAAATTATATACTTGATTTTTTATCTATAAATATTTATAGATAAAAAACTTTTATTAGTTTAATAGTAAAACTAGATACTTGTAATGTCTAGGTTCAAGCTTAAGCCTTGGATAAGTATTCAGATATATGCGACTATAAATTAATAATTTACAGATGCTTAAAATTATGTAAAAAAAGAAAGGAATAATATTATATATAAATAAACTATATATATTTATTAGAGATACGTTGTAGATGGTACTACATTTTGATTGCAGATCGAAAATAAGGGGTTCGATTCCTCCGTATCTCTCTTTATATTATATTTATAAATTTAATTTAATAGTTATTTATAAAAACCTCTTATTAGCTTAATGGTAGAGCTGGATACTTCTAATATCTAGGTCCAAGTTCGAATCTTGGATAAGAATTCGTACACATGCCATATAAAAAAATTAATATAATAATATATAACTAACTTATAAAAAAAGATTTTTTATAATCAGTTATAGTTAACCCAAAAATAATAAATTATACTATATAAATATATTATTAGTATGGTTAATATTATTTTTGGCCTTAGAAAGATAAAAAATGTTATATATACCAACTATAATTTCTATAATAGAAGTTTTATTAGTAACTATTCCGGTTTTATTAACAGTGGCATATGTAACTGTAGCTGAGAGAAAAACAATGGCTAGTATGCAAAGAAGATTGGGTCCTAACATAGTAGGATACTATGGTCTTCTACAAGCGTTTGCAGATGCATTGAAACTCCTTTTAAAAGAATATGTATCACCTACACAAGCTAACTTAGGATTATTTTTCCTTGGTCCCATTATAACTTTAATATTTTCATTACTAGGTTATTTAGTGGTACCATATGGACCTGGTTTAGCATTAAGTGATTTTAACTTAGGTATATTATATATGTTAGCAGTTTCTTCTTTAGCTACATATGGTATATTATTAGCAGGTTGAAGTGCTAACAGTAAATATGCCTTTTTAGGTTCACTTAGAAGTACTGCACAATTAATAAGTTATGAGTTAATTTTAAGTTCTGCCATATTACTTGTTGTAATGCTGACAGGAAGTTTAAATCTTACTGTTAATATAGAGGCTCAAAGAGTTATATGATTTATAGTGCCTTTATTCCCTGTGTTTATTATATTTTTTATAGGATCTATAGCAGAAACTAATAGAGCTCCTTTTGATTTAGCCGAAGCTGAATCGGAACTTGTTAGTGGGTTTATGACAGAGCATGCTGCTGTTATTTTTGTTTTTTTCTTTTTAGCTGAATATGCTAGTATTGTTTTAATTTGTATATTGACCAGTATATTATTTTTAGGTGGATATTTGTATGATTATATTTCTTTATCTTGATTAATTGAATATTTCGATTTTGATTATTATATAAATAATTTACATAGTCAAAGTGTATACTCTGATCCATTAATAGAAGGATTATTATATGGTTTAACTTTAGGTATAAAATCATGTATTATGATTTTTGTATTTATATGAGCTAGAGCTTCATTCCCTAGAATACGTTTTGATCAATTAATGTCTTTTTGTTGAACCATATTATTACCTATAGTTATTGCTTTCATTATTTTAGTTCCTTGTATATTATATAGTTTTGAAACTATACCTACTAATATTAGTTTATTATAATATAATAACATTATAAAGGAAAGGTATTAATACTAACTATTATATTATATAATATTTATTCTATAACTAGGGTAAGTGAATTTACTAAACAGTTTTGTTTAGTCTTAGTAAAGATTAAATATAATATTTAATCCTGAGGGAAATTAGTTTTCATTAAAATATTATTAAAATTATGTTGCTTACACTTTTATTATTAATACCTATTTTAGGTGTATTTACCATATCCACTGGTATTTCTTATGAGTCATCTTATTTAAATGTTAGTCGTATTAAAACAATAGCCTTAACTACATCTATAGTTAATCTTTTTCTTTCTATTATAATTTTTGTATTATTTGATTTCAGTACCAATCAATTTCAATTTGTACAAGAATATCATGAAATTAGTTCATTTGATTTTTATTTAGGTTTAGATGGATTATCTATTTATTTTGTTATGTTAACAACTATTATAACTCCTATTGCTTTATTAAGTAATTGAAATTCTATTAAAGATAATGTAAGATCATATGTAATAATTATATTATTATTAGAAACTTTATTATTGGCAGTTTTTTTAGTATTAGATATGTTATTATTTTATATATTTTTTGAAAGTATACTACCTCCATTATTTATATTGATAGGTCTATTTGGATCAAGTAATAAAGTAAGAGCTAGTTTTTATTTGTTTTTATACACATTATTTGGATCATTATTTTTATTACTATCTATATTAGCTATGTCTTCAATAATGGGAACAACAGATTTTGATGCTTTATACAAAACCAATTTTAATTATTCCACACAATTATTTTTGTTTTATGGTATATTTATAGCATTTGCTGTAAAAACTCCTACTATATTTTTAAATACTTGATTATTAAAAGCTCACGTTGAGTCACCTTTAGGTGGTAGTATTATACTAGCTGCTATTGTTTTAAAATTAAGCTTGTACGGTATATTTAGACTGATATTGCCATTATTACCTAAAGCTTCTTTAGATTATACTTATATAATTTATTTAATAGGTGTTATAACCATTATATATGCTAGTTTTAGTACATTAAGAACTATAGATGTTAAAGAGCTTATAGCTTATAGTTCTGTATCACATGCAGCTGTGTATCTTATAGGTGTATTTAGCAATACAATACAAGGTATAGAAGGTGGTATAGCTTTAGGGTTAGCTCACGGGTTTGTATCAAGTGGTTTATTTATTTGTGCTGGTGGTATATTATATGATAGATCTGGTACTAGATTAATTAGTTATTATAGAGGTATTGCTCAAATAATGCCTTTATTTTCTATATTATTCTTTATATTATCTTTAGGTAATTGTGGAGTTCCTCTTACTTTAAATTTTGTAGGTGAATTCATGTCTCTTTACGGTGTGTTTGAAAGATTACCTTTATTAGGTGTTTTTGCTAGCTCATCTATAATATTCTCTGCCGCTTATACTATATATATGTTTAATAGAATAGCTTTTGGAGGATCTTTTAGTAAATTTTTTGAAGCTAATATAACTGATATTAACAAACGTGAGTTTTTTATATTGTTTACATTAGTTGTATTTACTGTAATATTAGGTATATACCCTGCTCCAATTTTAGATGGTTTACACTATTCAGTTTCATCTTTAATATACAATAATTAGATTAAAAAAATTTTTTTTTGATTAAAAAGATTTTTTTTTTATTCTTATTAGTTTAAAGGTAAAACTGGATATTCCTAACATCCAAATTCAAGTTCAAATCCTGAATAAGAAGTTTTAGACTGTAAATAGTTTTATTATTTTATATATTAATATAATTATTTAAATTTAAGACATGCCTAAATAATCTTTGTCTTTAATTAGATAATAATGGAAAACATTTATGCCAAAAGAAAAAAAAAATGCCACAACAAGTACCTTTTTATTTTATAAACGAAGTAACATTTGCATTTATATTACTTGTAATAATGATATACGTTTTTTCAAAATACATACTACCAAGATTTGTTCGTTTATTTATCTCTCGTATATTTATAAGTAAATTATAGTATAACAAAATATAAAATATTAATATTTTATGCTTAATGCCAATAAAAATTATATAAATTTTTTAATATAGATATTAATTTTAAAGGTTTAATATAAAGTGATAATAAGGTTTAGTATATATTTAAATAAAAAAAAAATAAAATAAAAATAAAATGTATAATTTTTCATATACAACAATTACAAGTCCTTTAGATCAATTTGAAATTAGAGATTTATTAAGTATAGATGCTCCTATTTTAGGTAATTTACACTTATCATTAACAAATATAGGTTTATATTTAACAATAGGTGCTATTTCAGTGTTAGCGTTAAATGTTTTAGCAACTAATTACAATAAAGTAGTAAGTGATAACTGATCAATTAGTCAAGAAACAATATATGCAACTATACATAGTATAGTAACAAATCAAATAAACCCTACAAAAGGACAAATATATTTCCCTTTTATCTATACTTTATTTATTTTCATATTAATAAATAATTTAATAGGTATGGTTCCTTATAGTTTTGCTTCAACAAGTCATTTTATATTTACATTTGCTCTTAGTTTCACTGTAGTGTTAGGTGCAACTATTTTAGGTTTCCAAAAACACGGTTTAGAATTTTTTTCTTTACTAGTACCAGCTGGTTGTCCTTTAGCATTATTACCATTATTAGTTTTAATTGAATTTATATCTTACATATCTAGAAATGTTTCTTTAGGTCTTAGATTAGGTGCTAATATTTTGAGTGGTCACATGTTATTAAATATTTTAGCAGGTTTTACTTATAATATTATGACAAGCGGTTTTATATTCTTCTTTTTAGGATTAATACCTTTAGCATTTATAATAGCATTCTCTGGTTTAGAGTTAGGTATTGCATTTATACAAGCTCAAGTATTTGTAGTTTTAACTAGTAGTTATATTAAAGATGCTTTAGATTTACATTAAGTTTTTACATTCAATTAAAATAATATATTTTTGAGATACTAATTATATAAATACTATACAATAGTATAGGAAAGTCCGAAGCTAATTAGGCATAAACATATAAAGATGTATGTTAAGTAAAAACTTGGGTATTAAGTAGAAAATAATTAATATATTCATATAAGTTAATTATAACTAAATGTATAAATATATATTAATATTATACAGTTAAATAGTATTAACGAACTTGCAAGCTCTATGTCAAGCATTAATATAGATTAATAATTATGACAGGACTCGGCTTAAAGATATCCGAAAATAAAATATATAGTAAATATGATGATAAGATTTTATCATAAATTAAAGTTATATTAGTAATGGTATAGATAAAAAGATGATATCTTTTTTTTTATACCAAAAAAATTGAGTTTGATGGTGGCTCTGAATGAACGCTGTCCAAGTGCTTGACACATGCTAATCGAACGTCTAATTTAATGAAAAATTAATATTTTATTTCATTAGAAGTGGTGTACAAGTGAGTAAATGATGTTTTGGCAACCTTAAAGTAAGGCTAATAAATACCTTATAAATAAAAGGAAATAACTTTCCGCTTTAAGAAGACAATAAACATTTCGGATAGGTAGTTGTTAAAGTAATGGTTTAACAAGCTTAACATTCCGTAATCAAGGCTGAGAGGTCCATTGATCACGTTGGGTCTGAAAAAACCCCAATACGTTTTAGTACAGCAGTGGGGAATATTGGTCAATAGCCTAACGGCTGAACCAGCAACTTGGGAGAATGAATAGCTTCGGCTAGTAACGCTTGTTAGTTTAATTTAAAGTAATTAAAAAAAATTTAAATTATTTAAAGTTATTCTTTTCTTTTAAAAAATCGAATAGTGTTATAGCGATTTTATCGAATATAGTTCTAGATAATAATTTAATGATTATGACAGTTTATTATCTATATGTCTTGACCAATTTACGTGCCAGCAGTCGCGGTAATACGTATAAGACTAGTGTTATTCATCTTAAATAGGTTTAAAGGGTACCTAGACGGTATAATAAGTCTAAAACAAGATACTATTGTACTAGAGTTATATATGAGGAGGGGAGTATTTTTGGAGTAGAGTTGATATTCATTGATACCAGAACGACTGGTAAAGGCGAAAGCAACCTTTTATTTAATAACTGACGTTGAGGGACGAAGGCTCGGGTAACAAACAGGATTAGATACCCTAATAGTCTGAGCAGAGAATGATGAATGCCATAGGTTAGATGTTTATTTAGTCTATAAATGAAAGTGTAAGCATTTCACCTCAAGAGTAAGATGGCAACGTTGAAACTGAAACCATTAGACCGTTTCTGAAACCAGTAGTGAAGTATGTTATTTAATTCGTTAGCCCTCGAAAAACCTTACCACAACTTGAATATTATCTTAGTAATACTATTATAGTATGAATTGAAAAAATATATTAGTATTTATATTATTCTATTTTTTCTGAAGATATTACAAGTGTTGCACGGCTGTCTTCAGTTAATGTCGCGAGATATTGGTTAATTCCATGCAATTAACGGAAACCCTTGCTTTATTTGCTAATTATATAAATAAAGCAGTTCACTATTATATTGGATATGATAACAGGGACCAAGACAAGTCATCATGGCCTTAATGTTGTGGGCAATAGACGTGCCATATATTCCTATACAAATCGATGCGATAATGCGAATTAGAGCTAATCTAAATAAAGTAGGATAAAACAAGGATTATAGTCTGAAATTCGACTATATGAATAAGGAATTACTAGTAATCGTGAATCACCACGTCACGGTGGATTTTATCTCAGATAGGTACTAACTACTCGTCAGGCGCTGAAATTAGTGTGTGCAATAAGTTTAGTCTTTAACTTTTCATTTTTCTAGATAATTGATTCTAGTTAGTAATTTGAAAGATTTTCGTATGCGTGACTTTGATTGGTGTTAAGTCGAAATATGGTTCGTGTAGTGGAAGTTGCACGGGATTTATTAAATTTAACAAAATATATAAATATATTTTTAAGAGTATCATATATTATTAAAGATATAAAGGAAGGTTCCGTTTGTTGGTATGACGGGTTGAGCTGTAAACTCAATAGCAATATGCTGTCGAAGGTTCAAGTCCTTTTCTTCCTAATTATTTTATTTTTTTGTAATATTATATAAGCCTTTGTAGCTCAATGGTAGAGCGAAATACTGTTAATATTTTGATAGATGTTCGATTCATCTTAAGGGCTTATCATAAAAAATTAGTTAAGGCGCGTTAACTTAATGGTAAAGTTTTGTATTACGGCTACAATGATACAGGTTCAAGTCTTGTACGCGTCTTATTTTTTTATTTATAATTACCATTTACTCATATTAGTTAAAATAAATAATTATTGATTTTATTTTAATTATGGTAATTTTTTAATATTTTCTACAATTAGAAATTATAATGAGGTATAAATTAATAATATTTTATGAATAATATTTTTCTTTTAAATGAAATATATACTAACGGATATAGAGCAGAAATATTGGATATTATATCATTAATTGCTATTTTATCGGGTATACTTGTTATCATTAGTAAAAATCCTATAGTTTCTGTTTTATTTTTAATAGGTTTATTTTTAAGTATAGCTAGTTATCTTATGATATTGGGTTTAAACTTTATTGGTCTTTCTTATTTATTAGTTTATGTAGGAGCAGTATCTATATTATTTATTTTTATTTTAATGTTAATTAACGTTAGAATCAGTGAATTATTAAGTAATACAAGTAATAGTTTACCATTAGCCATACTTATAGCTATTTTTTTTAATTACCCTGTTGATCAATTATTACCTTATAGTCTTGTATCTTTTAATAATTATATTATTGGTTTAAATAATACATTAAGTAATATATGATATGGTAAATATAATGATAATTTAAATAATTTAAAATTAGGTACTAACTTAGATAATGACGAAATTTTCTTTGTTACCAGTAGTACATGAGATGGTAATTTAGCAGAAACTAGTCATATAACAAGTATAGGTAATATAATATATACTAGTCATAGTATATGACTAATATTAACTTCTATTATTCTATTGTTAGCTATGGTCGGTGCTATAGTAATTACTATAAAACAAAAAGATTAAAAATAATAAATATTAATTTATATAAAATTAAATTATGGTTTACTTAATTATTGCAACAGTTTTTCTATAATATAATTATAAAATAAAGGTTTATATTTTAGTATATAAATAAAGGAATTAGCTCAATGGTAGAGCGACCGTTTTACACACGGTAGGTTAGGGGTTCAAATCACCTATTCCTTATAGATATATACCTATGGTATGCTATCAATAATTATACAGTATTTATTTAAATTTATAGTTATATATTCTATATAATATACAATTATAATAGATAAATAAATATGTGAATAATATATTGTACAACTTTAAAAACAAAAAAAAAAAATGACTAATTTAGTTAGAAGCAATTTTCAAGCTCATCCTTTTCATTTAGTGTCACCTTCACCTTGACCTCTCTATACTTGTATTGCTTTATTAACATTAACAACAAGTGGAGTATTAACAATGCATGGTTTTAGTAACGCTTATATATTTTTAACATTAGCTTTTGTTTCTGTTGTTAGTTCAATGTCATTTTGATGACGTGATGTTATAAGCGAAGCAACATATTTAGGTAATCATACATTAGCAGTACAGAAAGGATTAAATATGGGTGTTGCTTTATTTATAGTATCAGAAGCATTATTTTTCTTAGCTATATTCTGAGCATTCTTTCACAGTGCTTTATCACCTACTATTGAATTAGGAGCTCAATGACCACCTATGGGTATAGAAGCAATAAATCCTTTTGAATTACCTTTACTTAACACAGTTATATTATTATCATCAGGTGTTACAGTTACATATGCTCATCATTCTTTAATACAAGGTAATAGAAGTGGAGCTTTATATGGATTGGTAGCTACAGTTATATTAGCTATAGTGTTTACTGCTTTACAAGGTATAGAATATACTGTTTCATCTTTTACTATTAGTGACGGTGCTTTTGGATCATGTTTTTACTTTGGAACAGGATTTCACGGAATTCATGTTATGATAGGTACAGCCTTTATAGCTGTGGGTTTGTGACGTGTTTTAGCTTATCATTCTACAGAAAACCATCATTTAGGTTTAGAATCAAGTATATTATACTGACATTTTGTTGATGTGGTTTGACTTTTTTTGTTTATTTCTATATATTATTGAGGTTCTTAATAAATTTAAATACTTATCTATCTTTATTTAATATATATTATTCTGATAAAGATGAATTATCAAAAGATAATAATGAAGGTGAATCATTAAAAGATAATAATGAAGATCAATCATTAAAAGATAATAATAAAGATCAATCATTTTCTGATGAAGATTTACCATCATGAGAAGAAAATGAAGAAAAAAAAGAAATATTTGAACTTAAGAAAGTAGAAATATGAACGGAAATTTTACTTAAAAATTTAGATAATTTAAGTGAAAAAAACGAAAAAAAACTTAATGAAATATTAGAAGAATATGATTCATTTTTTGATGAAGATAGTGGGAATAATATAGTTGAAGGGTTAAAAGAAGTTAATGAGTATTCAAAAGAATCTCAAAAATCTTTAGCTAAAGATTCTACAATAGCTAAAGATTATAAAGAAGAATTAGATAGTTATCATGAAGATATTAAGGTTGGTAAAAACTCTTCTTTACCTGATAAGTCGACAGATGATACATCAGATGATGTAAATACAGATACACATAATTGACTAGATGATTTGGATTAAGAATGTTTAAATATTTTTATATCATTACTATATATTAAATTTTTGATATATAAGAGATCTTAGTTTAATGGTAAAACGCAAGACTTTTAATCTTCGCTATGGGGGTTCGAATCCCCCCGATCTTAAACTACAACATATAAATAATATATTATTTATATTATATAAGGGTCATTATTCTAATAGGTAAGGAACTTCTTTGTCAAGGAAGACTATATCGGTTCGAGCCCGGTCTGACCCGTATATATTAAAAAAAATTAAGCAAAATTATTTTTTTATACATAATGGATTAATAGTCTGCTTAAAAATAAAACGGCTATAGTTTAATGGTAAAACGTTCGTCTTCCAAACGATTTTTGTCGATTCGAATTCGGCTCGCCGTAAAATAAATATTTATATACTTAATATATTATCTTTGTTTATACTTTTTTTATTTAAGTAATTATTAAATAAAGATATAGTTATGTACTAAAAAAAAATAATAAAGGGAAAGTGGCTATTGGTAAAGCGAGATATTTGCTAAATATTGTGTTATGCACTTGGATGTTCGATTCATCTCTTTTCCGTTATATTTCAATAAATTTATTAATAAAGTTTAAAAATTTATCTAAAGAGCATAGTTTAATGGTAAAATCTGAAGCTTCAAACTTCATCTTCTCGGTTCGAATCTGAGTGCTCTTGTTTATGCATAAAGGGTTCCTTAGCTTAATTGGTAAAGCGTATTCTTGATAAGGATATCTTCGGAGTTCAATTCTCTGAGGAATCAGTGTTTATTTTATTAATATTATATTAAAATAGAAAATTGACCGAGTGGTTTAAGGTGACTAGCTTGAAACTAGTTTAGTTTAATAGACTACATGGGTTCGAATCCCCTATTTTCTGGTTATTACACATAATATATTAATTGTAATTAGAACAGCATTATATTCTCTTCCCTCTTTTAGAGAAAATTGTTTCTTTAGATAAAAAAAAATAATGATGTGGATATATTAAATCCATACTTTATTGCTTATTAAATGTTAGTTAATATATATATTAATTAATACAGGTTAGAGTAGGATTGGTAATACGCCTCTTTTGGGAAGAGGAGATACTCTGTTCGACCCAGAGTAACCTGAAAATTGTAATAATCCGATAATAATTTTTGTTTACATATGTTAAAGCCATATTAGTAATGATTATGATATCTATTTGGTGTTTCTATACTATATTTTTATAGTATTAGAAAGTATATAAAGAGACTATTAGGGATACCTAGCTATATATTAAAGAGAATAGTTATATTAAATTTGTATATTATTAGATTATAGCTTATACATAAACTCTTAGATAAATTCAATAATAAACGAAGTGAACTGAAATATCTTATTAACTTCAGGAAAAGAAATCAAACGAGATTCTATGATTAGTGAGAATGAAAGTAGAAGAGCCTACATAATAAGTAAAACGGGTAAACCCTGTTTGAACATAAAGGGGAACCTTCCTCTAAGGCTAAATATAATATATAAGCGACAGCGTATAGTACTGTGAAGGAAAGGTTTTGAAATAGTAGTCTTATAAGCAGCTCAAGTAAAAAAAAAAAATGAGAGCGTACCTTTTGCATAATGGGTCAGCAAGTTAATATTAGATGCGAGCAGGAATGCTAAGATAAACCAATTATGAAATAATGAATTAGTATCTAAAATTAGACCCGAAGCCTAGTGATCTTACTACAGTCAGGATTATAAAAGTCCGAACGGGTTATCGTTGTAAAGATATCCGAAGAACTGTGGTAAGTTAGTGAAAGACAACACTGACTAGGATAGCTGGTTTTCTGCGAAACCTATATAAGTAGGTAATTCAAAATACATCATAGCAGGTACAGAACTGTGATCTCAGGCAACTTTTATCTATTTATTTTTATTTAAATAAAGGGTAATTTTGCATATATCGGGCAGTCGTGAAGGCTTTATCGGTGAGTATTCGCACTCGGAAGGGCAATGGTGAGTATTGAATAATCGGACATAGTACGATAAGGTTGTATGTCTAAAGGGAAACAGCCCAGAACAAGAGTTAAGGTTCCAAAATTATTATTAAGTGAAATTAAGGAAGTTTTTATCTAATACGACTAGGAAATAGGCTTAGAAGCGGTCCATTTTTTGAAGATCTCGTAACAGAGCACTGGTTTAATAAATTAATATTTATATTGATAATTGCACCGAAAATTTAACGGATCTAAATAATATACCGACACCTTGTCCATATTTATTAATAATATATTATATTTAATGGGGTAGCAGAACGTAGGGTAATATTTGTTTTATTCTTTTTAAGAATAAAAATAAAAAACCCTAGTGAGAATGCTGACATGAGTAACGAAAAAGGGATAAACCCTCGCCTGAAGCTTATGGGTTTTTTAAAGTAACGGCCTCTAAGTTTACCAACCTAAAGGATTAAACGATGAGTAAATCTTAATTACTAAGTAACGACCTTCTATATAGTGAAGAAGGTTCTGGAAAAACAGTAAGTCTAGATAGATCACTAAAATAAACTAAAATAGATGAAGAGTGATATATCATGATACTAATAGTTGAAAAATAGACAAACATATAACCGTACCTAAAAACTACCACAAGTAAGCTAGTAGAGAATACGAAGGCGTTTGAGTGAACAATCATTAAGGAACTCGGCAAACTAACTACCGTAACTTCGGAATAAGGAGAGCCCTTCCTCTTAATTAATATTAGGTAGGAATAGGAAGCATGGAATAGTGTTGTACGACTGTTTAATTAAAACAAAGCACTCTGCAGTAAGATAATAAATCAAAGTATTGAGTGTGATTTCTGCCCGATGTCGGCTGGTTAACGGATTTACTAGGTTGACTAATATAAGCTTGGTTTTGAAGGAAACCCCGATCAATGGCGGCCTTATCCTGAGGGTCCTAAGGTAGCGGAATACCTTGGCCGTTAAATGCGGTCTTGCATGAATGATTTAACGATACAACAGCTGTCTCAATGATTGGCTCAGTGAAATTGGAATAACTGTGCAGATACAGTTTACCTCTAGTTAGACGAGAAGACCCTATGCAGCTTTACTGTTGCTAGTTATTGAATATGATATTGCTAGTTTTAGTGTATAAGGTAGTATTAACACAATTGAAACACCTTTATTTAGTATATCATATTGGTAAACTAAAAATTTACGTGATGATAGAAAGTATCAAAAAATACTTTCTATTGTTTATAACCTTATTTTGAAGGAACAATTACTAGGAGGCAGTTTATGCGGGGCACAGATCCCATAAAAAGTACCTGGGTGTATCCAAAGTTAACTTTGTAAATTTATCATAAATTAATTATGATAATTAAATATACAAATTTTGTATATTTTTTTTTTAGTTTGTTATTTTTTATAGCCTAAGCTATAATTAATCCAGCTATATATCTATTAGGTTAGGACTTATATTTTTTTTTATTCAAGTAAGATTTTAACTATATGGGAAATAGTTGTAATAAAAATATTAAAAATTAAATCTTAATTTTTAATGTTTTCAGTTTTATTATTAATACGCTTTTTATTAATTAAAGCATTAGACAATACATTAATAATATGATTATGAATATTACTTGTCAAGTTTAATGGCTCAATCTTGCTTTACTGTTTGACTTACACGTCTTTCAGTCGCGTAAGCGGGGCATATGATCACAAGATGCAGAAAGGAAAGGTCTTGGGTTTTTGAAAAAGCTACGCTAGGGATAAAGTTTGTCCCACAATATTTTATTTTTATTTAGATAAATATTGTTAATAATTGGGTTAATTTCAAGAAGAACTTTTTAAGTTAACTTGAAGCGTAATTTGTTTAAAATACTTTATTTTAAACAAAAGCGTTCAACGACTAAATCCCCAACATTTATTTTTCTTTATATAATAAAAAAAACATAATAATAAACAAATAATTAATAAATATATTAATGAAATAGACTTAATTTTAATTAAGCTTTTGGTAAATATATAAGTACCAGTTATACAAGAATAATTAAATAAAATATGAATAATTTCAACAGAGAATTAAAATCTAATGACTTTAATACTTATAATAATAATGTACCTACTATATTTAATAAAAAGAGCAAAATAGTTGTAAAAAGTAAACCTTTAAATTATATACGTAGTGATACAGGTAAAACTAGACATTTTACGCCTGGAGCTCAAGAATGATATAATAGTATTTATAGTTATAATTATAACTATATTAAATCATTATCAGTGGCAGATAAAAATCTTATGCGTTTATTAAAAAGTTATTTTAACGCTCAAATGAATTATAAACTAGTAAAAGATCAAACAAAACCTATGGCTACAAGATACATACGTTTAACTACAAAAAGAGTTTTTGTAGGAAAAGGGGAACTAAAGCACACCAACAATAAGGTTGTTATTACTGTTTATGTATATAATGCTGAAGAAATGCATTTATCTAATAATATTTACAAAATATTATTAACTATGAAATTAAATATACTAGAATGTTTGAAATTAATTAGTTATTTAAAGATTAAATATTTAATCTTTAAATCAGAAGCTAAAAAAGATATAAAAAATAGATCGATATTGTTGGATAATGCTTTGTATATAAATGATTGTATTTTATTATTAAAAGCTCGAATAAGAGATTATATAATTAAAACGCATGATTATGAAAATGAGTTTGGTAAAAGAATAAGTATAATTAGTGTAGAAGGTGAATTAGCAATAATAGAGAAAGAGTTAGAAATACTTAGAGAAGAAATAAATAAGCTTGCAAAATCTAAAGGAAAAATAAAATTAGTAAATAAAAATAAAAAAGAAGTTGAGAAAATAACTTTAATAAATTTATATAGGTTATATTTTAGATTATTAAGAAATAATAGGGTAAAATTTACTAAAGAATTCATGTCTAAACTTGTTAATTTAATAAAAAAATTATATAATAAGGAAGTAGAGTTTAATATAGTT